TACGATGCATTGCCACTCGAAATAAAGATATTGGAATTGGACTTGTTAATCGATTCATAACCTTTCGAGCACACCCAATATATATTAGAACCCCTTTTACTTGCAGGAGTACATCTTGGATCTGTCAATTATGTTATGGCCGGAGTCCTACTCATGGTGACCTGGTCGAGTTGGGAGAAGCCGTAGGCATTATTGCGGGTCAATCAATTGGGGAACCGGGGACTCAACTAACATTAAGAACTTTTCATACCGGCGGAGTATTCACAGGTGGTACTGCCGAACATGTACGAGCTCCCTCTAATGGAAAAATCAAATTTGATGAGGATTTGGTTCATCCCACACGTACCCGTCATGGGCATCCTGCTTTTCTATGTTTTATAGACTTGTATGTAACTATTGAGAGTCGAGATATTCTACATAATGTGAATATTCCAACAAAAAGTTTGATTTTAGTTCAAAATGATCAATATGTAGAATCAGAACAAGTGATTGCCGAGATTCGTGCCGGAACGTCCACTTTTCATTTTAAAGAAAGGGTTCAAAAACATATTTATTCTGAGTCAGAAGGAGAAATGCACTGGAGTACTGATGGCTATCATGCGCCCGAATATCCATATAGTAATGTTCATCTATTACCAAAAACAAGTCATTTATGGATATTAGCAGGAGGTCTATGCAGATCCAATATAGTGTCTTTTTCAATCCACAAGGATCAAGATCAAATGAATGCTAATTCTTTTTCTCTCGAAGAAAGATATATCTTTGATCTCTCACTGACTAATGATCAAGTAAGACATAAATTGTTGGATACCTTTGGTAAAAAAGATAGGGAAATTCTTGACTATTCAAAACCTTATCGAATCATATCCAAGGGTCATTGGAATCTCATAGAGCCTTCTACTTCTATTCGTCAAGAGAATTCCTTGGCTAAAAAGCGAAGAAATAGATTCGTGATTCCCTTACAATATGATCAAGAACAAGAAAAGAAACTAAAACCCTGTTTTGGTATTTCGATTAAAATACCTATAAATGGTATTTTACGTAGAAATAGTATTCTTGCTTATTTTGATGATCCGCGATACAGAAGAAGCAGCTCGGGAATTACTAAATATGGGATTGTCGAAGTAGATTCAATCGTAAAAAAAGAGGATTTTATTGAGTATCGAGGAGCAAAAGAATTTAGTCCGAAATACCAAATGCAAATGAAAGTAGATCGCTTTTTTTTCATTCCCGAGGAAGTGCATATCTTACCCGGATCTTCGCCCATAATGGTCCGGAACAATAGTATCATTGGAGTAGATACACGACTTGCTTTAAATATGAATACAAGAAGTCGAGTAGGTGGATTAGTCCGAGTGGAGAGAAAAAAAAAAAGTATGGAACTGAAAATCTTTTCTGGAGATATTCATTTTTCTGGAGAGGTGGATAAAATATCTAGGCACAGTGGCGTTTTGATACCACCAGGAATGGAAAAAAAGAATTCTAAAGGATCAAAAAAATTGAAAAATTGGATCTATGTCCAACGAATTACACCTATCAAAAAAAGGTATTTTGTTTTGGTTCGGCCCGTAGTCACATATGAAATAGCTGATGGGATAAATTTAGCAACACTTTTCTCTCAGGATCTCTTGCAGGAAAGGGATAATGTACAACTTCGAATTGTCAATTATATACTTTATGGAAATGGCAAGTCAATTCGAGGAATTTCTCACACAAGTATTCAATTAGTTCGGGCTTGCTTAGTATTGACTTGGGACCAAGAACAAGAAAAAAAGAGTTCTATAGAAGAAGAGGTTCATGCTTCTTTTGTTGAAATAAGGGCAAATGATCTGCTTCGTGATTTCATCCGAATTGAGTTAGTAAAATCCACTATTTCGTATACCGAAAAAAGGTATGATACGGCAGGTTCAGGATTGATTTCCAATAATGAATTAGATCGTGCCGATAGAAATCCTTTTGATTCCAAGGCGAAGATTCAATTATTTCCCCAACATCAGGAAACTCTTGGTACGTTGTTGAATCGAAATAAGGAATGCCAATCTTTCATAATTTTGTCATCATCCAATTGTTTTCGAATCGGCCCCTTCAATACTTCGAGATATAATAATGCGACAAAAGAATCGGATCCCCTGACTCCAATTAGGGATTTTTTGGGTCCTTTAGGTACTATTGTGCCTAAAATAGTAAATTTTCGTTCATCTTACTATTTAAGAACTTATAATCAAGTCTTTTTAAAGAAATATTTTTTACTTGAAAGATTTCAACAGACTTTCCAAGTGCTTCAAGTACTTCCATTTCAATACTGTTTCCTAGATGAAAATAGTAGTATTTATAATCCCGATCCATGCAGTAACATCATTTGGAATTCATTCCATTTGAATTGGTGTTTTCTCCATCACGATTCTTGTGAAGAGGCATGGACAATAATTAGCCTTGGACAATTCCTTTGTGAAAATGTATGTCTATTGAAATACGGATCACGCATAAAAAAATCTGGTCAAATTTTCATTGTTCATGTTGACTCTTTAGTTATAAGATCAGCTAAGCCCTATTTGGTCACTCCAGGAGCAACTGTCCATGGCCATTATGGGGAAACCTTTTATGAAGGAGATACATTAATTACATTTATATATGAAAAATCGAGATCTGGTGACATAACGCAAGGTCTTCCAAAAGTGGAACAAATCTTAGAAGTTCGTTCAATTGATTCAATATCGATGAACCTCGAAAGAAGAGTTGAAGGTTGGGACGACCGTATCCGAAGGATTCTTGGGATCCCCTGGGAATTCTTTATTGGAGCTGAACTAACCATAGCCCAAAGTCGTATCTCTTTGGTTAATAAGATCCAAAAGGTTTATCGATCCCAGGGGGTACAGATCCATAATAGACATATAGAGATTATTGTACGTCAAGTAACATCAAGAGTTTTGGTTTCAGAAGATGGAATGTCTAATGTTTTTTTACCTGGGGAATTTATTGGATTGTTGCGAGCAGAGCGAGCAGGGCGTGTTTTGGACGAAGCGATCTGTTATCGGGCAATCTTATTGGGAATAACGAAGTCATCTCTGAATACTCAAAGTTTCATATCCGAAGCGAGTTTTCAAGAAACTGCTCGAGTTTTAGCAAAAGCTGCTCTACGAGGTCGTATTGATTGGTTGAAAGGCCTGAAAGAGAACGTTGTTCTGGGGGGGATTATACCGGTTGGTACCGGATTCAAAAAATTAGTACATCGTTCAAAGCAAGACAAAAACATTCATTTGAAAATCAAAAGGAAGAATCTATTCGAGTTGGAAATGGGAGATATTTTGTTACACCATAGAGAATTATTTTGTTCTTGTGCCCCAAACACTTTCCATGAGACATCAGACCAATCATTTACGTAATGTAATTTACTAATTCCTAACAAGAGGTTCATTCTTTTTACTTTAACTCTCTGGTCCGATTATGGATTTCGTAATCAATCAATGAAATAAAAAAGAAAGAATGAAATTCATGGTTTGGGTCGTAGATTAATGGTCAATCCTGGTAGAAGGTTCCGTCGGAACAATTATTTATTTCACAAGGTACTGAATCTCTTTGAAAAAAAGAATAAAAAGAGAAAGTGTGGGAAAATGGGAAGACGATATTGGAACATCAATTTGGAAGAAATGATGGAAGCAGGAGTTCATTTTGGTCATGGTACTAATAAATGGAATCCTAGAATGGCTCCTTACATCTCTGCAAAGCGTAAAGGTATTCATATTACAAATCTTACTATAACTGCTCGTTTTTTATCAGAAGCCTGCGATTTAGTTTTTGATGCAGCAAGTAGGGGAAAAAAATTCTTAATCGTTGGCACCAAAAAGAAAGCAGCGGATTTAGTAGCATCAGCAGCAATAAGGGCTCGATGTCATTATGTTAATAAAAAATGGCTTGGTGGTATGTTAACGAATTGGTCTACTACAGAAACAAGACTTCAGAAGTTCAGGGACTTAAGAGCAGAACAAAAGATGGGGAAACTCAATCGTCTCCCCAAAGGAGATGCAGCAATGTTGAAGAGAAAGTTATCTACCTTGCAAACATATCTGGGTGGGATCAAATATATGACGGGATTGCCCGATATTGTAATTATCGTTGATCAGCAAGAAGAATATACGGTTCTTCGAGAATGTGTCATTTTGGGTATTCCGACGATTTGTTTAATCGATACAAATTGTGACCCAGATCTTGCAGATATTTCTATTCCGGCCAACGATGATGCTATAGCTTCGATTCGATTGATTCTTACCAAATTAGTATCTGCAATTTGTGAGGGCCGTTCTAGTTATCTAAAAAATGGTTGATTATCTTATCATTAATCTTATCATTAAGAAGAAGAAAGAAGAAGATTAGTTTGTTTTTGGTGAACTCTCTTTGATTGTTACTATTTTGGTTTGCATCTTTTGGAGTTTGAACTATGTTTTGAATATTGAATAATATTTAAGATTGAAAACATAAAATGATTGGTCTTTTTTTTTATGTGATTTCCGAAATATACGATTCATAACTTAAATTCATGAATGAACATAGATGAATTGAGAAAGAGATGGTTGAATCAAAATAATTACTTTTTTGAATCTGTTAGAGGACAATATGAATGTTATACCATGTTCCATTCAAAAACTAAAAGGGTTATACGATATATCAGGTGTAGAAGTAGGCCAACATTTATATTGGCAAATAGGAGGTTTACAAATTCATGCCCAAGTACTTATCACTTCTTGGGTTGTAATTGCTATCTTATTAGGTTCAGTCATCATAGCTGTTCGGAATCCACAAACCATTCCGACCGACGGTCAGAATTTCTTCGAATATGTCCTTGAATTTATTCAAGACTTGAGCAAAACTCAGATTGGAGAGGGGTATGGTCCTTGGGTTCCATTTATAGGAACGATGTTCCTATTTATTTTTGTTTCTAACTGGTCAGGTGCTCTTTTACCTTGGAAAATCATAAAGTTACCTCATGGAGAGTTAGCTGCGCCCACGAATGATATAAATACTACTGTTGCTTTAGCTTTACCTACGTCAGTGGCATATTTCTATGCGGGTCTTAGCAAAAAAGGATTGGGATATTTCGGGAAATACATTCAACCAACTCCAATACTTTTACCAATTAATATTCTAGAAGATTTCACAAAACCTTTATCTCTTAGTTTTCGACTTTTCGGGAATATATTGGCTGATGAATTAGTGGTTGTTGTTCTTGTTTCTTTAGTGCCTTCAGTAGTTCCTATACCTGTCATGTTTCTTGGATTATTTACAAGTGGTATTCAAGCTCTTATTTTTGCAACTTTGGCTGCGGCTTATATAGGTGAATCCATGGAGGGTCATCATTGACTAACTTTCGAAATAGTCTTTTTTGAAGTTTATCCCAATTCAAGCAATGCGGGGGTTCAATATAATCCACTACTGGGTTGGATAAGAAAATGCAAATAGCTACATGTATGTATATATGAAGAAAGATAGATGATATTGCAGAATTTGGAATAGAAAGAAGGGTTGGGGATCCTACTACATATATGTATATGTAATGCCTATGAGTATCAATCCTTGTGTATGTTTCGAAGAATGGTTCCAGAATACGATTTCATAGAAGAAAGAGTGCAGGTGATTTACGTTATGGAAGAAGAAAAGTATATGTTATTTACTAGTGAAATAGCAATTACCCCTATCTCTTTTTTTCTAGCCCACTGCATTTAGATGGATTCCCATATCAGTCCTTTTTCTATTTTGTCTGTTATTGTGAATTGAATGAAAGAGAAAGAATAGAATATTTTATAAACAAGGAAACGCAATGACTAAAACCGTATACATATCTATTACATAAGGTAGAAAGGAAAAACGGTATATCGAAGTAGTTCTGACAATTCAGTAATATTAGGAATTCCATTTGGAGCTTTTAGCTACTTCGACCCGATATATTTTAGTGATAAAGATCAAAAAATAAAAAATAAGTGTAGTAAAGTAAATAGTAAAAGTAGAAGTAGAAAAAGAAGTAGATTAAGTACTAATTCATTGGTTGGTTGTATCATTAACCATTTCTTTTTTTGGTGCGAGGAGCTTACCATGAATCCACTTATTTCTGCTGCTTCCGTTATTGCTGCTGGATTGGCTGTAGGGCTTGCTTCTATCGGACCTGGGGTTGGTCAAGGTACTGCTGCGGGCCAAGCCGTAGAAGGTATTGCGAGACAACCAGAAGCAGAGGGTAAAATACGAGGTACTTTATTGCTTAGTCTGGCTTTTATGGAAGCTTTAACAATTTATGGACTGGTCGTGGCATTAGCTCTTTTATTTGCAAATCCTTTTGTTTAATGTTTCATTTCATCTTAGAAGAAAAACATAACCATAACTAAGAAATTTGAGAATTCTCAAATTCCATTAAGAATAATAAGCGGAGTGATACAAAAAGAACTCTGTTCTTTGTTAGTCCTATCTATAAAGGGAGAGCATATGAAAAATCTAATTGATTCTTTTGTTTCCGTGGGGCACTGGTCATCCGCTGGGAGTTTCGAGTTTAATACCGATATTTTAGCAACAAATCCAATAAATCTAAGCGTAGTGCTGGGTGTATTGATCTTTTTTGGAAAGGGAGTGTGTGCGAGTTGTTTATTTCAAGAATAGGTTGGATTTCACCGACTGCACTTTCTTTCTATTTATGTATTCTTTTTTATAGCAGAACTAGGAACAAAGGGTGCACAATCTCGACGAATTACTTCTGAATTGGATTTCATTCAGAAATCATATGTAAGAACCATAGCATTTCGTGACTAATTGGTAAATGAACTTTGATTCTCTTCTCTATCAACCAATAATGTTGAGGTCTTTTACATGGTTAAAGATCAATTGTTTGAAGTCCAGGCACAGCATAGCATGGTACTCTTTCTACCGCTAGGTTAGTACCAAAAAGGTTTAAAAATGATAAAAATAAAAAAGGAATAATTGGGAATTTATTCGATGTAGAACACTCATATGGATAAAATTATTTGAACCATTAACTGGAAAAATGGGTATCTTCCCTCCTCCACTGCCGAATCGACGACCTATGTATTGTATTTATATAAAATGTATTTGTATAAAAAAGAGAATTTTTTGGATGAAAAAAATCGAAATCTCATTCTAATAATAATGAGAATGAAGTAATGAAGTTCAGAATTATATTCAATTCTATTTCTATTCTAATAGTATAATAGAATTCTTTTTTCTTTAAAATATTTTTTTTTTGAAAGAAATAAGTTCTAAATAAAGAACAAATAAAGAAACAACTTTGCTGACAATTTTTTATTTTTTGTCTGGTCTGAAGAGTCCTCCTAAGATTCTGATGTTAGATCAGTTTCGATAGCTTTGAATACGAACAGAAAAGAGAGGATAGGCTCATTCCATTCAAAGATATGGGAATGTCCATCAATCAAAGAAAAGATAAAAGAAACAATTGAGCGTGAGAGCCAAATGAATCGAAAGATTCATGTTTGGTTCGGGAAGAGA